ACCTAAATTCGCACCAAAATCGGACCGAACCAAATATTTGTCATGCTATTGTTCTCTCGAATCTATGGAGTAAGACATTGATTTTTCAATAAGATCAACTATGTTCATTGCATAATAAGCTCCCTTGAAAAGCATTGGCGCACGTGTAAACGAGGTGCTCTACCTAACTGAGCTATAGCCCTTGTCATAGATATCTTAACATATAGATAATTTCTTGTCAAGATGGATATTTCCTAATCTCACATGATAACTCTTTGATCCGTTTACTGTTAACAGATTGGTATTGCTTAGAAATTATATTCTATCTATAATCCCCGAGGTGATGGGTCTTCTTTTGCGGTGATAAATTACCTACTTAACTCAGTGGTTAGAGTATTGCTTTCATACGGCAGGAGTCATTGGTTCAAATCCAATAGTAGGTAGAACTTATTAGATACCATTGCATTGACTCCGGTATCTAATAAGTTTTTCTACCCATCCTCCTTTTTTCGTTGTATCAGATTAGACTTGATTGTCTTCAATTGGCAGAATCTAAATGTGGTGTATAATAAAGAACTTCTAAAAAACTTCTTTTGATTATTTTGATGTATTGACTAGTAGGAAATAACATTGACAGCCTCTACTCGTGTCCTAGCTCGTCTGAGAGCTAGATTCGCTTCAATCACTTGTCTCTTACCCTCAGCTCTACTCAAGTTAGCTTCAGCTATTTTAAGAGTTTGTTGAGCTTCTTGCGGATCAATGTCAGTACTCATCTCCGCATCATTTCCTAAAATGGTGATCTCATTATTCCCTATTCTAGCAAAACCACCCATCAGAGCCACCGTTAACCATTGGTCGTTGAGGCGTATTCTCAAAAGACCTATATCTACAGCCGTGGCAATAGGGGCGTGGTTCGGTAATACACCAATTTGGCCACTATTTGTAGATAAAATGATTTCTTTCACTTCTGAATCCCAAATAATTCGATTAGGAGTCAGTACACAAAGATTTAAGGTCATTTCTTCAAATTGCTCTCCACTTCTAAGTTCATAGCTTTCGCGGTAGCTTCATCGATGTTACCCACCAAATAAAAAGCCTGCTCGGGCAGACCATCTAATTCTCCGGAAAGGATCAGTTGAAACCCCCTAATTGTTTCTGCAAGACCAACATATTTTCCTGGAGAACCAGTAAATACTTCTGCCACGAAGAAGGGTTGTGATAAGAAACGCTCAATTTTTCGTGCTCTTGCTACAGTTAAACGATCCTCCTCGGATAATTCATCCAACCCAAGAATAGCTATAATGTCCTGAAGTTCTTTGTAACGTTGTGAAGTTTGCTTAACTCTTTGCGCAGTTTCATAATGTTCCTCGCCAACGATCCGAGGTTGTAACATAGTTGACGTTGAATCTAAAGGATCTACTGCTGGATAAATACCCTTGGCAGCTAATCCTCTTGATAGTACGGTAGTAGCATCTAAATGTGCAAATGTAGTGGCAGGAGCAGGGTCGGTCAAATCGTCCGCAGGTACATAAACTGCTTGGATCGAAGTTATAGATCCCTCTTTGGTAGAAGTAATTCTTTCTTGCAAAGAACCCATTTCTGTACTAAGGGTAGGTTGATAACCCACTGCAGAAGGCATTCTCCCTAATAATGCGGATACTTCTGATCCTGCTTGGACAAAACGAAAGATATTGTCGATGAATAGAAGCACATCTTGTTCATTAACATCCCGGAAATATTCTGCCATAGTTAGGGCAGTCAAACCAACTCTCATACGAGCTCCCGGCGGTTCATTCATTTGACCATAGACTAAAGCTACTTTTGATTCTGCAAGATTTTTTTCATTAATTACTCCGGATTCTTTCATTTCCATGTAAAGATCATTTCCTTCACGAGTACGTTCTCCTACTCCGCCAAATACGGATACGCCTCCATGAGCTTTGGCAATGTTGTTGATCAATTCCATGATGAGTACTGTTTTACCTACTCCAGCTCCCCCAAATAGTCCGATTTTTCCTCCACGGCGATAAGGAGCTAAAAGATCTACCACCTTAATACCTGTTTCAAAGATTGATAATTTCGTATCTAACTGTATAAAGGCAGGCGCAGATCTATGAATAGGAGATGTTGTGCGAGTATCTACAGGACCTAAATTATCAACAGGCTCTCCAAGAACGTTGAAGATTCGCCCGAGAGTAGCTCCGCCGACTGGAACACTTAGAGGAGCTCCCGTGTTAATCACTTCCATTCCTCTCATCAGCCCATCTGTAGCACTCATAGCTACAGCTCTAACTCGATTATTTCCTAATAATTGTTGTACCTCACAAGTCACATTAATTTGCTGACCGACAGTATCTCGACCCTTAACTACCAAAGCGTTATAAATATTAGGCATTTTGCCCGGGGGAAAAACGACATCCAGTACTGGGCCAATAATTTGAGCGATACGCCCTAGTTTTTTTTCTTCAAGTGTGGAAACCGCAGGGCTAGAAGTAGTAGGATTGATTCTCATAATTATAAT